GTTAATGTAGCTTATATCAAAGCATAGCACTGAAAATGCTAAGATAGATTTTTAAACATCTCATGAACACAAAGGTTTGGTCCTAGCCTTACCATTAATTTTAACTACACTTACACATGCAAGTATCAGCACACCCGTGAAAATGCCCTCTATAACCAATAAGTGGATGAGGAGCGGATATCAGGCACCACTTTTGCCAAAGACATCTTGTTAAGCCACGCCCCCAAGGGAACTCAGCAGTGATAAACATTGAAAAATAAGCGAAACAAGCTTGAACCAGTGATAGTAAACAGAGTCGGTAAATCTCGTGCCAGCCACCGCGGTTATACGAGAGACTCAAGTTAATAAAATCGGCCCAAAGGGTGGTTAAAGACTACAACAAATAGAACTAAAAACTAACTCTGCTGTCGTACGCAATAGTTATAAACAAACACAACATCGAAAGAAATTCTACAAAATAAACTTGAACCCACGACAGTTAGGACACAAACTGGGATTAGATACCCCACTATGCCTAACCATAAACTTTGACCAATCCGCCAGAGTACTACGAGCAACAGCTTAAAACTCAAAGGACTTGGCGGTGCTCTACACCCACCTAGAGGAGCCTGTTCTATAATCGATAATCCCCGATAAACCTCACCATCTATTGCCAATACAGCCTATATACCACCGTCCAGCCCGCCCTTTAAAGGATAAACAGCAGGCACAATTATAAACATAAAAACGTCAGGTCAAGGTGTAGCACATAAGATGGGAAGAAATGGGCTACATTTTCTAACCTAGAAAAACACGAAAGAGTTTATGAAACAAAACTCCAAAGGAGGATTTAGCAGTAAAAAGAAAAAAGAGCGTTCTTTTTAAACCGGCAATGGAGCGCGCACACACCGCCCGTCACCCTCTCCAAACAACATAAAAAAATACATAAACCCTAAAATAAAAAAGAAGAGGCAAGTCGTAACATGGTAAGTCTACCGGAAGGTGAACTTGGAACATCAGCGCATAGCTTAATACAAAGCATCTTGCTTACACCAAGAATACACCCGTTAAATCCGAGTTGAGCTGAGTTATAATTCTAGCCAACACACTAAGCACCTAATAATAAACAAAACAAACCATTTAACAAGGTAGTATGGGCGATAGAAACTTAACCATGAGCTATAGAAAAAGTACTGCAAAGGAAAGATGAAATAAAAATGAAACAAATAACAAAACAAATAGAAGAAAAGACTAAACCTTGTACCTTTTGCATAATGGTCTAGTAAGTAAAACTTAACAAAAAGAAATAAAGTTAACCCCCCCGAAACTAGACGAGCTACTCAAAAGCAGCACTAATATAGGGCCAACCCTTCTCTGTGGCAAAAGAGTGGGATGACTTTTGAGTAGGGGCGACAAACCTAACGAGCCTAGTGATAGCTGGTTGCTTGAGAAATGAATCTTAGTTCAGCTCAAAGTGCTTTTTAATTAATAAAAATAAAAATAGCACTTTAAAGTTAATTAATAAAGGTACAGCTTTATTAATAAAGGATACAACCTATAATATGAATAAAGATTATATTTACCAAAGTATCTAACCGTGTAGGCCTAAAAGCAGCCACCACAAGAAAGCGTCAAAGCCCAATTAACATTAAACCTTATTATCCCCATAAAAAATCTAAATTCACACAACATATCAAGCCTATCTACATAATAGATAAGTTTATACTAGAATGAGTAATAAGAGCACACTCTCTAAATGCATGTGTAGATCAGAACGAAACAATCACTGATAATTAACGACCAAGTACGACACAAACCAAGAAACACACATTTAATAACCCGTTAACCCAACACAGGAGCATCAAAGAAAGATTAAAAGATTAAAAAGGAACTCGGCAACCCTGAACTTCGCCTGTTTACCAAAAACATCGCCTCTTGCAACAATTAAGTATAAGAGGTCCCGCCTGCCCAGTGACTAGTTCAACGGCCGCGGTATCATGACCGTGCAAAGGTAGCGTAATCACTTGTCTTTTAAATAAAGACCCGTATGAAAGGCAAAACGAAAGTTCAACTGTCTCTTTAATCCAATCAATGAAATTTATCTTTTCGTGCAGAGGCGGAGATAAACATATAAGACGAGAAGACCCTGTGGAGCTTTAAACACACTATTAACTACTACAGTAATTTAAACCAACAGGCAAAAATCATAAACCACACAGCCATAATATAAGTTTTGGGTTGGGGCGACCACGGAGCAAAAAAAATCCTCCGAGATAAACAATTTAGAATAACACTTCGAAAATTAAAACATTTATTATAAATGATCCACTAAGTGACCAACGAACCAAGTTACCCCAGGGATAACAGCGCAATCCTTTCTAAGAGTCCATATCGACGAATGGGTTTACGACCTCGATGTTGGATCAGGACACCCAAATGGTGCAGCCGCTGTTAAAGGTTCGTTTGTTCAACGATTAAAGTCCTACGTGATCTGAGTTCAGACCGGAGTAATCCAGGTCAGTTTCTATCTATAAAAAATTTTTTCCAGTACGAAAGGACCGAAAAAATAGAGCCAATTACCAAACAATGCTCTTTCACAGTTGAAAACAAATAAAACACACACACACACACACATTCTAGAACAGGATAAAGTTAAGATGGCAGAGCCCGGCAATTGCAAAAGACCTAAGCCCTTTCACCCAGAGGTTCAACTCCTCTTCTTAACTATGCACATCCTACAAACACTCATCAACCCATTACTATATATTGTCCCAATCCTATTAGCCGTGGCATTCCTAACGCTAGTTGAACGAAAAGTGCTAGGATATATACAACTCCGCAAAGGCCCAAACATCGTAGGGCCAATAGGGCTGTTACAACCAATCGCCGATGGAGTAAAACTATTTATCAAAGAACCTGTCCGACCATCCACATCCTCACAGACCTTGTTTATCATCATACCTATAATAGCACTAACACTAGCACTAATAATTTGAATCCCCCTTCCAATGCCATTCATACTATCAAATATTAACCTCGGACTATTGTTTCTACTAGCCCTTTCAAGTTTAGCTGTATATTCAATCCTTGGCTCAGGCTGATCATCCAACTCAAAATATGCACTAATCGGGGCGCTACGCGCAGTAGCGCAAACCATCTCATATGAAGTAACACTAGGACTAATCCTCCTGTGTCTTATTTTAATAACAGGAAGCTTTACCCTAATAAGCTTCAACACACTACAAGAATCAATATGACTTATTGTACCAACATGACCAATAGCAGCAATATGATTCACCTCAACCCTAGCAGAAACAAATCGAGCCCCATTTGATTTAACAGAAGGAGAATCAGAACTGGTCTCAGGCTTTAATGTAGAATATGCCGGAGGACCGTTCGCACTGTTCTTTCTAGCAGAATACTCAAATATTTTATTAATGAACACCCTCTCCACCATCTTATTTCTAGGAACAACAATTAACCACCTACAACCAGAAATACTTACAGTCAACCTAATAATAAAAACATCCGCCCTGTCAATTATATTTCTATGAGTACGAGCATCATACCCACGATTCCGCTATGATCAATTAATACACCTTATCTGAAAAAACTTCCTACCAATTACAATTGTGCTAACATTAATACACATCTCATTACCAATTTTAACATCAGGAATTCCCCCCGCACTATAGGACATGTGCCCGAAAGATAGGGCTTACTTTGATAGAGTAATACACAGAGGTTCAAACCCTCTCATCTCCTACATAAAAAAATAGGACTCGAACCTACCCTAAGGAGATCAAAACCCCTCGTGCTCCCACTACACCACTTTTTAATAGTAAAATAAGCTAAACTAAGCTTTTGGGCCCATACCCCAAACATGTTGGTTAAAATCCTTCTTCTACTAATGAACCCATATGCACTCTCAATCCTATTATCAAGCCTAGCAGTAGGAACAATTACAACCCTTTCAAGCTCCCACTGATTCCTCGCATGACTAGGCTTAGAAATTAACACATTAGCAATCATCCCCTTGATAACAAAAATACACCACCCACGAGCAACAGAATCGGCCACAAAATACTTCCTGACGCAAGCCGCCGCATCAGCCCTAATCTTATTTTCTACAATCACAAACGCATGGGCCACAGGAGAATGAACAATTATCACCATAAATGACAACACATCAACACTTATCTTAACAATCGCCCTAGCCATTAAGCTGGGAATCGCCCCATTTCACCTGTGATTACCAGACGTCATACAAGGACTAAACCTAGCAACATGTTTAATCCTTACAACATGACAAAAACTAGCCCCAATATCATTAATAATTATAACTAGCCATCAATTAAACACAAGCCTACTAATTACAATAGCCATATTATCAACAGTAATTGGGGGGTGGGGGGGCCTTAACCAAACACAAATACGAAAAATAATAGCATATTCATCTATTGCCCACCTCGGATGAATAACACTAATCCTGTCTTTCTCCCCAAACTTAACAACCCTGAACCTAATAATTTACCTAATACTAACCTCATCGATATTTTTAATAATAATAACCTTGACCTCGACAAATATAAACAAACTTTCAACATCTTGACTGAAAACGCCACTACTAGCATCATCAATAATAGTTACACTCATAGCCCTGGGGGGCCTACCCCCAACCTCAGGCTTCTTACCAAAATGACTAATCCTACAAGAAATAACTAAACAACACCTAGGAGCCGTATCTACACTAATAGCTATATCTGCCCTACTAAGCCTATTCTTCTACCTACGACTATCATATGCAATCTCACTAACCACTGCACCAAACACCTCAAACTCCAACATAACCTGACGAGTAGCCCACAGCCAAATACAAGTCCTCCCAACAATAATTACACTAACTACAATAATAATACCAATCACACCAACACTACTAGCAACACTAAACTAAAGACTTAGGATAATAAGACCAAAGACCTTCAAAGTCTTAAGCAGAAGTTAAACCCTTCTAGTCTTTGATAAAACCTGCAGGACTCTACCCCACATCTTCTGAATGCAACCCAGACACTTTAATTAAGCTAAGACCTTCTAGACTAGCAGGCTCTAACCCCGCGACCTTTTAGTTAACAGCTAAACGCTCAATCCAACAAGCTTTAGTCTACTTCTCCCGCTTGTTGGGGGGAAAAAAGCGGGAGAAGCCCCGGCAGAAGTAACTCTGCTCTTTAAAATTTGCAATTTTATATGCTTAACATCACAAGGCTTGGTAAAAAAAGGGGTTTAACCTTTATAACAAGGGCTACAATCTTGCACCTACTTCGGCCATTTTACCAGTGATAATCACCCGATGACTATTCTCTACAAACCACAAAGACATTGGCACCCTTTACTTAATCTTTGGTGCCTGAGCTGGTATAGTTGGCACAGCCCTAAGCCTACTAATTCGAGCCGAACTCAGCCAACCAGGTGCTCTCCTTGGTGACGATCAAATCTATAATGTGATTGTTACAGCCCATGCCTTCGTCATAATTTTTTTTATGGTAATGCCGGTAATAATCGGAGGATTTGGAAACTGACTACTACCGCTAATAATTGGAGCCCCCGACATGGCCTTCCCACGAATAAACAACATAAGCTTCTGACTCCTCCCGCCATCATTCCTGCTCCTTCTTGCCTCATCAGGTGTGGAGGCTGGAGCGGGAACCGGATGAACTGTGTACCCGCCGCTAGCTGGTAACCTTGCTCATGCAGGGGCATCAGTTGACCTAACCATCTTCTCCCTCCATCTAGCAGGCGTATCTTCAATCCTCGGTGCAATTAATTTTATCACCACATCAATTAATATAAAACCCCCATCAATAACACAATATCAGACGCCCCTTTTTGTGTGATCAGTTTTAATCACGGCTATTCTACTACTCCTATCCCTCCCTGTGCTGGCGGCTGGTATCACTATACTTCTAACCGACCGCAACCTAAACACCACATTCTTTGATCCGGCCGGAGGGGGAGACCCTGTGCTCTATCAACACCTCTTTTGATTCTTTGGTCACCCAGAAGTCTACATTCTAATCCTTCCGGGATTTGGCATAATTTCCCACATTGTTACATACTACTCAGCAAAAAAAGAACCTTTCGGGTATATAGGCATGGTTTGGGCTATAATGTCAATCGGTTTACTTGGGTTTATTGTATGAGCCCACCACATATTTACTGTAGACCTTAATGTGGACACACGGGCCTATTTCACTTCCGCCACTATGATCATTGCCATTCCAACCGGCGTAAAAGTCTTTAGCTGACTTGCAACCATGCACGGAGGCTCAATTAAATGAGACGCCCCAATACTCTGGGCCCTTGGGTTCATCTTCTTATTCACAGTTGGCGGCCTCACTGGCATTGTTTTAGCAAACTCATCACTAGACATCGTCCTACATGACACATATTATGTAGTAGCCCACTTCCACTACGTATTGTCTATGGGGGCCGTTTTTGCAATTATGGGAGGATTCGTTCATTGATTCCCATTATTCTCAGGCTACACCCTCCACCCAACATGATCTAAAATCCACTTTGCGGTAATGTTTATCGGAGTAAACCTCACATTCTTCCCACAGCACTTTCTAGGCCTCGCCGGGATACCACGACGCTACTCAGATTACCCAGACGCCTATACACTATGAAATACGGTATCATCAATCGGCTCACTAATCTCGCTCGTTGCCGTAATTATAATAATGTTTATCATTTGAGAGGCATTTGCAGCCAAACGAGAGATTATAACTACAGAACTTACCCCTACAAACATTGAATGGCTACACGGATGCCCCCCACCATACCACACATTTGAAGAACCATCATTTGTACAGGCCCGAACCCATTAACAAGAAAGGAAGGAATCGAACCCCCTTAAACCGATTTCAAGTCAGCCATATTACCAATCTACCACCTTCTTCAAGATGTTAGTAAAATGTATTACAAAGCCTTGTCAAGGCTTAATTATTAGTTTGAACCTTGTACATCTTACATGGCCCACCCGTCACAACTAGGTTTTCAAGACGCCGCATCACCGATTATAGAAGAATTATTACACTTCCACGACCATGCCTTAATGGCCGTTTTTTTAATTAGCACACTAGTACTTTATATTATTACAACAATAATGACAACAAAACTAACAAACACAAATGCCATAGACGCCCAAGAAATTGAAATAGTATGAACAATCATGCCTGCTATCATTTTAATTGTTATCGCCCTCCCTTCATTACGAATCTTATATCTAATAGACGAAATTAGCGACCCCCATCTAACAGTTAAAGCCATCGGCCACCAGTGATACTGAAGCTATGAATTTACAAACTATGAAGACCTTGTATTCGACTCATACATACTACCAACCCAAAACCTAACCCCTGGCCAATTCCGACTATTAGAAGTTGACAATCGAATAGTGGTGCCAATACAATCCCCAGTTCGAATATTAATCTCAGCAGAGGATGTCCTACACTCATGAGCTGTTCCATCAATAGGCGTAAAAACAGACGCAATCCCAGGCCGACTTAATCAAACGACCTTTATTGCATCTCGCCCTGGCGTATTCTACGGGCAATGCTCAGAAATCTGCGGAGCAAACCACAGCTTTATGCCCATTGTCGTAGAAGCAGCACCCTTAAACCACTTCCAAAAGTGATCTTCATCAATACTAGAATCGTCATTAAGAAGCTTTCACGGGTAAGCAGTAGCCTTTTAAGCTAAAGATCGGTGCCCACCAACCACCCTTAATGATATGCCACAACTCAGCCCCAGCCCATGATTTGCTATTTTCTTATCATCATGAATTATTTATCTAACAATCTTAACATCTAAAGTTAACAACTTTAAATACCAAAATAACCCAACGCTACAAAGCACAAAAAAAGAAAAAATACAACCCTGAAACTGACCATGAACCTAAGCTTTTTTGACCAATTCTTAAGCCCAACCCTCTTTGGAGTACCACTAATAGGCCTGGCCCTCCTGCTTCCATGACTTCTGTTCCCCAAACCAACAAACCATTGACTAAACAACCGACTCACAGCAACACAGGCCTGGCTCTTTGCTGTCTCCATTAAACAACTCATACTACCCATCAACACCAAAGGACACAACTGATCCCTTATATTAACATCACTAATAATATTTCTAATTACCATAAACCTACTAGGACTCCTGCCATATACATTCACCCCTACAACACAACTCTCACTGAACCTGGGACTTGCTGTCCCATTATGACTTGCCACAGTATTAATGGGCCTACGGAACCAACCAACCATAGCCCTAGGACACATACTACCAGAAGGAACACCAACCCCGCTCATCCCCATCCTTATCATTATTGAGACAATTAGCCTACTCATCCGGCCATTAGCCCTGGGAGTACGACTAACAGCCAACCTGACAGCAGGACACCTCCTAATTCAACTAATCTCAACAGCAGTATTAGTCTTAATGCCAATAATGCCAACGGTGTCTGTACTAACCATAATTATCTTGCTACTCCTCACACTTTTAGAGGTTGCAGTTGCTATAATTCAAGCATACGTATTTGTACTTCTACTAAGCCTGTATCTACAAGAAAACGTATAATGGCACACCAAGCACACGCCTATCACATAGTTGACCCAAGCCCTTGACCTCTCACAGGAGCCATCGCAGCACTCTTACTGACCTCAGGTTTAGCAATATGGTTTCATTTCGGATCATTAACCCTTCTAGAATTAGGACTAGCAATTACACTATTAACAATACTTCAATGATGACGAGATATTGTACGGGAAGGCACATTCCAGGGCCACCACACTCCGCCCGTTCAAAAGGGGCTCCGATATGGAATAATCCTATTTATTACTTCGGAGGTCTTTTTCTTCCTTGGGTTCTTCTGAGCATTCTACAACTCAAGCCTTGCCCCAACCCCGGAGCTAGGGGAATGTTGACCCCCCACAGGAATCACACCGCTAGATCCTTTCGAAGTTCCCCTACTAAATACCGCCGTACTACTAGCCTCAGGCGTAACGGTAACATGAACTCACCACAGCATTATACAAGGCAACCGCAAAGAGGCCATCCAATCCTTACTCCTCACAATTATCCTAGGGCTATACTTCACCGCCCTACAAGCCATAGAGTACTATGAAGCCCCATTTACAATCGCAGACGGGATCTATGGTTCCACCTTCTTTGTTGCAACAGGGTTCCACGGACTTCACGTGATCATTGGCTCCCTGTTCCTATCCGTGTGCCTAATACGACAAATCAAATTCCACTTCACATCTAACCACCACTTCGGCTTTGAAGCAGCAGCATGATATTGACACTTTGTTGACGTAGTCTGATTATTCTTATATGTATCTATCTACTGATGAGGATCATGTCTTTTTAGTACAACAAGTATAGGTGATTTCCAATTACTTGATCTTAGCTAAAAATCTAAGAAAAGACAATGAACTTAATCTTACTTATACTTCTAATCACAACAGCCCTGTCAACACTCCTTATTGCCATCGGGTTCTGACTTCCACTAAACAGCCCAGATACAGAAAAATTATCCCCATACGAGTGCGGCTTTGACCCATTAGGCTCAGCTCGATTACCGTTTTCAATTCGATTCTTCCTAATTGCCATCCTCTTCCTCCTGTTCGACCTAGAAATTGCCCTCCTGCTACCAACCACATGAGCCTCACAAATATTACCAATAAACACACTACTATGGTCAACCATCATTCTCCTCCTATTGACAGTTGGACTGGTATACGAATGAGCCCAAGGAGGATTAGAATGAGCTGAATAAGTATTTAATCTAAATAAGAACACTGACTTCGACTCAGTAAATTTTGGTTTAACCCCAAAAATACTTTATGTCATCAACACTCTTCACTATTACATCAGCATTTTCACTGGGCATTACCGGACTTATACTTCATCGGACACACTTTTTATCCGCCCTCCTCTGCCTGGAAGGGGTAATACTAACAATATTTATTGCTATCTCCATATTATCCGTACAAATAAACACGGGATCTAGCCTCTCACTACCAATATTCCTACTAACCCTATCTGCATGTGAGGCCAGCACTGGCCTCGCACTAATGGTAGCCACAACTCGAACACACGGAACAGACCATTTAAAAAACCTTAACCTCCTAAAATGCTAAAAATTTTAATTCCAACTACTATGCTTCTTCCACTGACATGACTAGCAACCCCTAAATGACTATGAGCCCACTTTATAATAAACAGCTCAATTATCGCCTTAATAAGTCTAACATGATTTAACCTCCCATTCGAATTCTCAATAACAACCAACCTGCACATGACAGTAGACCAAATCTCGTCCCCACTACTAATCCTAACATGCTGACTGCTACCGCTAATAACCATTGCCAGCCAAAATCATTTAAAAACAAACCCACTATCACGCCAACGAACCTACTTAATTATACTAACACTCCTGCAAATATCACTAATCACCGCATTCTCGTCAACAGAGTTAATTATATTTTACATTGCCTTTGAAGCAACACTAATCCCAACACTGGTAATCATTACACGATGGGGTAATCAAGCTGAACGACTAAATGCAGGAACATACTTTCTATTTTACACGTTAGCCGGATCTCTTCCACTATTAATTGCCCTTCTGATACTTCAAACCACCATGGGATCACTATCACTAACCCTTATCAACATAATAGAACCAATAATAACCCAAAACAACTCAAACAAAATCCTATGACTAGCCTGCCTACTAGCATTTATAGTAAAAATACCACTCTACGGAATTCATCTTTGATTACCAAAAGCCCACGTAGAGGCACCAATCGCAGGATCAATAATTCTAGCAGCAGTTCTTCTTAAACTGGGCGGATATGGAATTATTCGAATCACCACCATTCTCGCCCCACTCACTAAAGAAATATCCTACCCGTTCATAATTTTAGCATTATGAGGGGTTGTAATAACGGGCCTAATCTGCATACGACAAACGGACCTAAAATCACTTATCGCATATTCATCTGTCAGCCACATGGGACTAGTTATTGCCGCCATTATAATTCAAACCCCATGAAGTATAACAGGAGCCGTCATCCTAATAATCTCGCACGGACTAATCTCATCCGCCCTATTCTGCCTAGCAAACCTAAACTACGAACGAACCCACAGCCGAACCCTTCTTCTAGCCCGTGGAACACAAACAATCCTACCCATTATGGCCACGTGATGACTCCTGACAAACCTATCAAACATAGCACTACCACCATCTATAAACCTGTGGGGTGAACTAACAATCATGGTATCATTATTTAACTGGTCCCCATGGACAATCCTTATTACTGGAACAGGCACCCTTATTACAGCATCATATACCCTATACATGTTCCTAATAACACAACGAGGCCCAACCCCCACACACCTAAACCAACTCTCCCCATCACACACGCGAGAACACCTATTGTTAGCTTTACACCTCCTTCCAATAGCCCTACTCATCATAAAACCAGCCCTCATCTCAGGAATATTTTCATGTGCGTATAATTTAAAAAAATATTAGATTGTGATTCTAAAAATGAAAGTTAAACCCTCTCTACACACCAAGAAAAGTTAAGAAACACAGAAACTGCTAACTATCTGACCCTGCGGTTAAAATCCACAGTTTTCTTACTTTTAAAGGATAATAGCAATCCATTGGTCTTAGGAACCAAAAACTCTTGGTGCAACTCCAAGTAAAAGTTATGAACCCAATACTAATATTTAATTCAGCATTCATTCTCTCCCTTATCATACTAATAATTCCACTAATCTTATCAATACTTAAAACACCAAAAACATGACCAACTACAGTAAAAACCTTTGTAAAATACTCATTTATAATAAGCCTTCTACCAATGTTAATCTTCTTAAATACCGGACTAGAGTCAACAACAATAAACTTTTCATGAATAATAGTCTACAATTTTAATATTACATCAAGCATTAAAATTGACCAGTACTCAGTTCTATTTTCACCAATCGCCCTATTTGTTACATGATCTATCCTAGAGTTTGCAATCTGATACATGCACTCCGACCAAGAAATTAACCGGTTCTTCAAATATCTACTAACCTTCTTACTAGCAATAATAATCCTAGTCTCCGCTAACAATATGTTTCAACTGTTTATTGGCTGAGAGGGTGTTGGAATCATATCCTTCTTGTTAATTGGATGATGATATGCCCGATCAGATGCAAACGCTGCCGCCATACAGGCAGTCATATATAACCGAATCGGAGATATTGGCCTAATCCTAAGTATAGCATGGTTGTCTATAAATACAAATTCATGGGAGATACAACAAATATTTATAATATTTAACAAGGAATCCACAATCCCACTCATCGGCCTAGTCCTAGCAGCAATAGGAAAATCCGCCCAATTTGGCCTACACCCGTGACTCCCGGCAGCCATAGAGGGCCCAACACCAGTATCAGCCCTCCTCCACTCAAGCACAATAGTTGTGGCCGGGATTTTTTTACTAATCCGATTTCAACCAATAATTGAACAAAACAAAACAATTCTATCATTCTGCTTATGTCTTGGCGCAATTACAACCCTATTCACAGCAACCTGCGCCCTAACACAAAATGACATCAAAAAAATTGTGGCATTCTCAACATCAAGTCAGTTAGGCCTCATAATAGTCACAATTGGACTAAACCAACCACAACTGGCCTTCTTTCACATTTGTACACACGCCTTTTTTAAAGCAATACTATTCTTATGCTCAGGGTCCATTATTCACAGCCTAAATGATGAACAAGACATTCGGAAAATAGGAGGACTACAAAAAATACTACCGACCACCACAACTTGCCTGACAATTGGAAGCCTAGCACTAACAGGAACCCCTTACCTTTCAGGATTTTTCTCCAAAGATGCTATCATTGAATCAATAAACACCTCACACTTAAACTCATGAGCACTAGTTATAACCCTAATCGCAACCTCATTTACTGCGGCCTACAGCTTCCGAATTATCTTTTTCTCATCAATAAGCACCCCACGACTATCCCCTATATCCCCCATTAATGAAAACAACGACCTAGTAATTAACCCCATTGCGCGCCTAGCCTGAGGCAGCATGATCGCAGGAATACTTATTATTAACTGCACTTCCCCAATAAAGACACAAGTACTCACCATACCAACAACTATAAAACTAACAGCTCTACTAATTACCATATTAGGCCTACTGATCGCAATCGATATTTCCATCTTCTCAAACAAACAAAAAACAAGCACGCACACTTTCTCCAACACACTAGCCTTCTTCCCAACAGTACTCCACCGCCTTGCACCTAAAGCAAAACTAAACTTTGGACAAAACATTTCAACTCACATTACTGATACGCTATGATATGAAAAAACTGGCCCAAAAGGACTCTCAAACCAATCTCTGCCGCCTATCAAAACCACAACAAATTTCCAAACAGGCATAATCAAAACATATATAATGGTTTTTATGATTAATATCCTACTTATTCTAATAGCATCTTACAGCCCGTAACGCCCCACGAGACACCCCACGAGTAACCTCCAATACCACAAACAAAGTTAAAAGAAGGGCCCACCCAACTACCACTAACAACAGCCCACCAACAGAGTATATAACCCCAACCCCCCCTCAATCCAACCCAACTGCCCGAAAATCCACACAATAACTACTAAACAGCTGTACAACAGAATATTTACAGTCAAACAACACCGCCCCAACAACCAAAAAAGCAACATAGACGCACACATAAACCACAACAGACCAACTACCCCATGCCTCAGGATACGGCTCCGCAGCAAGAGAAGCAGAATATGCAAAAACAACCATTATCCCACCCAAATAAATTAAAAGCAACACAAGCGACAAAAAAGAAACCCCAAAATCAACTAATAAACAACAACCACTAACAGACGCCAAAACTAAGCCAAAAGCGGCAAAATAAGGAGAAGGATTAGAAGCCACAGCAACTAAACCAGCTAATACCCCAACCATAAATAAAAAACTTAAATAAATCATTATTTTCACCTGGACTTTAACCAAGACCTCTGACCTGAAAAATCAATGTTGTATTCAACTACAAAAACCAATGGCCCACACTATACGAAAAACCCACCCTCTAATAAAGATTATCAACAACTCATTCATCGACCTTCCAACACCGTCAAACATCTCATATTGATGAAACTTTGGCTCTCTCCTAGGCATCTGCCTTATTACACAAATTGTAACAGGACTATTTCTAGCAATACACTATACAGCAGACACATACTCAGCATTCTCATCAGTAGCCCACATTTGTCGAGATGTAAACTACGGATGACTCGTACGAAACATTCACGCAAATGGCGCCTCACTCTTCTTCATCTGCATCTACCTTCACATTGGGCGAGGCCTATACTATGGGTCTTATATGTTTAAAGAGACATGAAACATCGGCGTAATCCTACTACTCCTAGTTATAGCCACCGCCTTTGTTGGATACGTCCTCCCATGAGGACAAATATCATTCTGAGGGGCCACAGTCATTACAAACCTGCTCTCAGCAGTCCCATATATAGGAGACACACTAGTGCAATGGATCTGAGGCGGATTCTCAGTAGACAAAGCCACCCTAACCCGATTCTTCGCATTCCACTTCCTATTCCCGTTCCTGGTCGCAGGGGCAAGCATCGTCCACCTCCTGTTCCTACACGAAACAGGCTCAAACAACCCAACAGGGGTTACATCAAACGGAGACAAAATCCCATTTCACCCATACTTTTCATACAAAGATATCCTAGGATTCCTACTAATGCTATCAGCTCTTGTACTCATCTCACTATTAACCCCAAACCTCCTGGGCGACCCAGAAAACTTCACCCCTGCAAACCCGCTAATTACCCCCCCGCACATCCAACCAGAGTGGTACTTCCTATTTGCTTACGCAATCCTTCGTTCTATTCCGAACAAACTCGGAGGAGTGATGGCCTTGCTTATATCCATCCTTATCTTAATAATCTTCCCATTATTACATACATCAAAACAACGAAGCCTGATATTCCGACCAATTTCGCAAATCCTATTTTGATCCATGGTAGCAAACACCATCATTCTAACCTGAATCGGAGGAAAACCAGTAGAGCCCCCGTTCATTGAAATTGGACAAATTGCCTCTATCCTTTACTTCTCACTGTTTATTATCCTAATCCCAATAGCAGGACTATTAGAAAATAAATTAATAAAATGATGCCTGAATAGTTTAAACAAAATATCGGTCTTGTAAACCGAAGCTGAAAACTAACACATTCTTCGGGCAGTCACCCAGGCTCCGCCACCATTATAAACAAAGAGCCCTGGGGCCCCACAACCGGGCGCCGCCCCAAAACACGACCCCCACAGCCCCCACCAGCACACAAAAATTTTATCAAGAGGGAAAGATTTTCACTTCCGCCATTGGCACCCAAGGCCAAAATTCTGGGACTAAACTACCCCTTGTACTTATGTTCCTAAGATCAGAGTAGCGCGGAGGACATATTATGTATATAGTACATTAATTGACTTGCCATATGGCTAGTGTTTTAGTATTATTAGGATCCATAATCTAATTTTCAGGCGAGAAACCACCAACCCGCCCACCACGACCCTCGTTCCAAAATTTCCAGGACCTCAATTGTAGAGTGTTTTACGTTTATTTTCAACAGCTGGTTTGAATCTATGAACATATATAGTAGAGTTTCTATCATTTATCTTTAAGAGGCCTCTGGTAAAATGCTTTCAATATCGTCGTACCCTTGACCCCGCATAACTGTTTTGGACTGCATTTAGTATTTTTTTCTCTCTGTGAGGTCAATGCCCCATACAGTCTTGAGCCGGGACACCTGGGCCTAAATCTGAACATACACTGCATATGTATATTTAACAGATTAAGAGTGGGGTACAATAATATTCATGTTGTTCGGACATACTAATTTTTTCCCTCTAAAGCAAGAGACATATTCTTTTCCTATTTCCCCCCGGAGCTAGTTTTTCTAAGAATACTTATTTTGAATATCATCTAATTCTATTTTTTGAATAACCCCCCCACCCCCAAATGTTAGTCTCATCAGTATGTACAACTCTTTAGTCAACCCCCGAAACTAAAAAGACCTTCATACTTACGACATTAGGCTTATGCTAGAAAAATACTACTTTTTTTAAAAATTTTTTGATTGTTATTACAGTGTTACACTGTAA